CAACCGAAACAGAATTGATAAAACAGTCCTAGAAACCCAATTCTCCCACTTAGGCTTACAATGCTTTGGGATTTATAATATCAAAACTTATTAAGTTTCTTATATTATAATGTATAATAACGGCATAGATATTCTAATCTACTTCAATATTGAATACCAGAAAACTGTATGAATGTTGTATTTATTAACTTATATTATTATTAACGCGGGTATAGCTAATCTAGATCTCCGTCTTCTCTCTTCTTTTATTGCCCTCTTGTCCTGTCGTGTCGTGTCGTTAATTGACAGTATGACTTAGGGCTCAATATAATTTGACCGAACAAATCATAGTTTGGTAAACCACCTTGAATCTACTGCGGAGTGAAGGATCTTGGATCCAACGCATAACCCTTTGGGAATCAGAAAGATAAAGACGAGAAAGACCAATGAAATCAAGTTTCAAGATTGTATAGTTTAATGGTAAAGTTTGATTACCATTAATCCTCAGAATAGTTAACGAGTTTTTCCCTTTTATTTATATCCTATGCATAACCTAAATCCTAAAGGCGGCTCTAGGCCTGAGTTATATTAAGTTAAGGTGGCCTTAGTTATCTATGGTATTTGTCTTATTACCCATTTCTAGTTGATTTATGAATGAAGGTGGCATAGGCCCCTATGGTCCAGTGGTTACGACCTCTCTCTTTCACGGAGAAAACGAGGGTTCAAGTCCCTCTGGGGGTATACCAAGACTAAAGACTATAGGAGTGGGATTTTCTATCAAGTGATCCGTATTTGTCAAGTCCTTCTATTAGTCTACTCAGAAGAGACTTTCTATTTTAGATCAAATGTTATATTTGATTTCAAGTGATATGTATTTGTCAAGTCTACTTGGGAGACGAAAGGAAGTTGATTATGGAACGTCTAAAATGAATTAGGCGTTGGGTCGATGCCCGAGTGGTTAATGGGGACGGACTGTAAATTCGTTGGCAATATGTCTACGCTGGTTCAAATCCAGCTCGGCCCAACAATTCGCCAATCTACTATCAGATGGTATAACCCTCTTGTTCTTAAGAAATACCTGATACAAGACAAGAGAATAAAAAAAAGAATCTAAATTTTCTGCTAGGTCTCTTCTTATTTCCCTGGGATTGTAGTTCAATAGGCTAGAGCACCGCCCTGTCAAGGCGGATGTTACGGGTTCGAGCCCCGTCAGTCCCGACGGATCCAATAAGTACATCAATTCGCCTCTCCATTTTCTGTGAAATGAAGGGGCAGAGAGAATAATTGAATTCCGAAGGCGTTTCCCTCTTTTTTTTTTTCAGGATTCTCTCGAAGAAAGAACACACCCTAAAATAAAATGAAAATAACTAAAATAGTGAAGTTGACAGAATATTTCATCTTTTCTGCCGCGACTCGTCTTTCTCATACTTCTTTGTTTTGTCTTCCAAAGAAAAGAGGATCACTAAAATTTAAAACCTAATTCCTGTCTTTTTCCACTTCGCTTGTATTGTTTGTTGGTGGGGTTTTGTAGTTAATGGAAATGGACGGGTTAGATTATACTTCATTTGATGGTTCTACAAGGAAGACCTAAGGTAGGTTATAGAAAAGAAAGAACAGAAAAGAAGGATAAATAAAGGAATTTTTGATTGGTCCGGGAATCCTCTCTTGGATTCGGTATGGATAAAAGATCTTCATATGTTATATACTATTAATTCTCCACGACTAATTAATTTAATAGCTCAGATATTGTTATTCATGATATTGATCCGATTCAATATCATCGATAGGTAATGCATTCATTGAATTGACAGGTGAAAGATTTATCATCTCTATGGGATTAAATCCCGAGTTATTGTATTGTGAAATAAAAAAAAAACGATGAGATTATGGAAGTAAATATTCTTGCATTTATTGCTACTGCACTGTTCATTTTAGTTCCTACTGCTTTTCTACTTATAATTTACGTAAAAACAGTAAGTCAAAATAATTAATTAATTACTTTAAATGAAACTCGACTTCTGAATTCTTTGAAGAAATCAAAAGAAAAGTATTCTATTTTTGCTGAAATCAAGGGGCTATAATCGGCGATATTCTATGAGATCCGAGAGTATAGTAAGTAAGAAATTTCTTTCTTACTTACCATACTCTCTATTAGTGTTATAGTAGTGTATAAAGTTGTACTTGACTTTCTAATAAAAAGGGTATGCTTCTATCTTCAATTCAATATATGTAGTTATTAATCCATATTTGGAATTGACGTAGGACCCAATCTTTTCTTTCATACATTTATATATATATATATTTATATTCCAATTCCAATGAATCTGAAAACTTCCAATGAATCGGAAATAATTGTTTTACTGTTATAGAATACATTTCTCCACTAGAATCTAATGGAATTTCGAAATGAAGATATTTTTATTTGAAAATTATTTCAATTTAAATAAAGAATGCGTTGCAGAACGATCTATAAAACAATTGATACCTTTTCATTTCTCAACTAAATTAGGAGTGCTTCTAAAGTCCACTTCTTCCCCATACTACGAGTGAAAGGGAAAAAGTAAAGACTACCATTAAAGCAGCCCAAGCGAGACTTACTATATCCATGTGAATTATGTCCCTTATCTCTATGATAGAATTATTCCATTATTGCTCACTAATAATAGTAGAATGAATGGTCCAGAGTCAAAAAGGGATTCTGGGCGAACACTATTGATGAATCAATCAAATAAATGGATTTTAAAAATTCCTATATGATTTATAATCCGTACCCTTTCCCGATTGTCTCTCTGAAGGAGTTGGTATTAGTATATTATACTCTTGACGAGGGGTAAAAATTGTTTTGGGCTTTTTTTTTTCTATAAAAGGTAAATTATCTATCCAATCTCAATCTAATAGTGATTGAATGCCTGAACACTCAGAGATTCTCGCGAGTCTATATATGTAGATTACAGTATAGAAAGTACTTTCCTAACTAGTAGTGGAATTCTCGGCCGGTTATCCAATGTAATTCAAGACCCAATCAATAGACATTACATTAGCAGTAGAAGAGAATCTGGAAGTCTTGCTTCGACCATTATAATCTTTCTTTGAATTTTAGATTCAAAGATTTCCAATCTTTTACAAAATCCCCAGAACATAAAAAAATAGCGGAACAGAATAAGAGATTTCGATTCGTTTGTTGATGAGGCGGCACCCGGATTTGAACTGGGGAAAAAGGATTTGCAGTCCCCCGCCTTACCACTCGGCCATGCCGCCAAAACGATACACAATAGGATAAAAATTTCCCTTTTTGAGTTGGATTAGTAAACTTGAGTTTATTGTACTTGCATCCCTTTTTAATCCTTTTTTCTAAATTTAGAAAAATTAGAAAATAAACCGTTTTTCCCCTTTTGATTGTATTTGATCTGCCCCTTAGATTGATTGTATAGTATCTCAAAACACAAAAACTTCCACTCACTTTTATATTGAAAAATCAAATGTATATTTTCACTCAAAAAGCCTAAATTTATGGGAACCATTAACTATTTATTGACTGACAATTCGTGAATTATTCTTGGATTTGAATATAAATTTTGGTTTGCCTAATGACATAAGAATAAGCAAAAATTTTTTGATACATACTTAATTTATTTTTTTAATCAAAAATACTTCTCAATTTCCATTATAACAAAAATTATAGGTATATGTAAACCCCAGAACGGATATTCTTATACAGATACCAAATTGGCTATTATGTTGCCTATAAATAAAGGGAATTCGTTGGAACAAAAAAAGGCCTGGCTGGGTATTGACCGGGCCAGGCCCAAAAGGCACTTCGAACAAAATAAAAGAAAGAAGGTGTTCTTTATTTATCTTTCTATTTGGATCTTTCGAGCATCTAAATTGAATTGCTAATTATATAATAACGATAAAGAATGTGAAAGAAATACTTTCTTTAATCCTTACTTGATGTGTAATGTAACATAGTAATTATCTTTTTCAATTGGGAGAGATGGCTGAGTGGACGAAAGCGGCGGATTGCTAATCCGTTGTACGAGTTATTCGTACCGAGGGTTCGAATCCCTCTCTTTCCGTTTCCGTTGATGAGTTTCCATTTTTTCTTTCAAATTTTGCAAACCCCTTTTTATTTTTTCCTTGTTAAATGTGTGGAATAGCTAAAAAAAAATCTTAAGAAAATTATAAAATCAAGCAATAAAAAACAAAAAAATTATTCTTCACGTCCAGGATTACGTCCTGGATCATTGGATAGGAATCCAAAGATGAAGAGAGAAACAAAGAATATTACTACTGTATAAACGAAAAGTTTGAGAGTAAGCATTACACAACCTCCAAGATCATTTTTTGAAAAAGAAAAACGAGAAAAGACAATAGATCCTCCATTTTTATATCACATATCCTATTTTGACACCAAGAAAAGAATTCTAGAAATAGAAAAGAATGTTCAGAAATTCAAATGAAGTTGAAATTTGTAATAAGAGTCTTTGATTACCACAAATCACTTTCATACCCAAATTAGATATTGTAAGGTACCCCAAGCTAATAAGGTATTTCGCCGTAAAAAGGATTAAAATCAGGAAATAGGGCGTCTCGTGGCTATCCGAGAATTTCAATGTTTGAATCGAAGGTTCATACTGTCAGACTTATTTGATCTTATCAATTGTTATAATTTTTCTCGAATAAATATGAATTTTCTAGGATAGTATTAAAGATCTTATCGAAAACTTACAGCAGCTTGCCAAACAAAGGCTAAAAGAAAAAAGAACAGGGGTATGACTGGCATAAAATCTACGATTGGATTCAAAAAAGCATAGGCTTCGGGCAATTTGGCCAAGAAAAGACTACTCGGATAAAGGGCAGAATTAAGACAGATCAAACTAAAGATATTAAGCATAACAGACATTTTTTTCGTCGAGATAATTGCATTTTGATTGAGTTATTGATATAAGGAAAAATGAAGTAAAGTAAGGTAGACAAAAAATCCTTCTTTTTCCGCTCAATCAAAAATCCTCCGATTCTCAAAGGAGAATAGAAGAAATCATACTTTCATACAATATCTTAATTGAATTATATGTAATGATCAATAAATTCCATTGAATTAATTCTAGAGATACACATGCCAAAATCCTAGCACGAATCTATAATAGATTCTATAAAGAATAAAGATTTTCTATAGTTGGACTGGAATTGACGAACACTTAATACCAATATTATTCTTTAATAGTATAAGTATCCAATAAAAATAGAAATGGGGCGTAGCCAAGCGGTAAGGCAACGGGTTTTGGTCCCGCTATTCGGAGGTTCGAATCCTTCCGTCCCAGAGCATATCCATTGTATTCTAATACTTCTTTTTTGTTCAACAAGGTTCTGTTTCAAGGTTTGGATAGACTTTTTTTATTCTTTGCGGAATCATATCTGACTTTTTCACAAACCAAACTAAATCGAGTTCAAATGACATGCAAAAGTAACTGAACCCTTTTGTGACCCATAGAAAATGGGGCATAGATCATAGTTGGAGAAAGATTACTGAACCTCAGGTTAAAAAAATATGAAAATACATATAAAACGAGGAAGTGCTTAGCCTATAGGTATGTATGGTTATCCTATTTCAGTGACAATAGTGTTTCCATTTTTGTGAAAACTAAATTGCATCCCTAAAATATGAAAATTTAAATATTTAACAATGATATTTCTTTTTATTGTTCGATCTATTTAGCTTATTTGCTTTGCATCATTGACAATTCCATTTGAAAAGAAACAGAGATCTTGCTTTTTTATGATAATAAAAAGGAGTAAAACTTGACTCAAAGAATGATGTAGAAGTATAAAACTTTTTCAACTATCAAGATTTGTAATGATTCCTTCTAGGTTGGGAAGTTGAAAATGGTCAGTCTATCTTATTGAGTCACTTGAAGAGGCAGAGTCAAATAGAATTTATTTATTTTATTTGTGCGATTTCTGTTAGTTATGTTATTTCTATATTTGGATTTCTTAATATTTCTGTTAGATATTTTTTTGAGATAGAGATTTATAGAAAAATGTTCTATTCAGACAAAAAAAGACGGCATTTTGCTAAAATTTCTTCAGAAAAATCTTTATTATCTGTGTAGATATTCTCTATTTTAAATTAAATATAAATAACTATGTCTCTGTACCGACTGAACCAATGACTATTCATGATTCCATAATTGAATCAATTCCATACTGGTTCCAAATTAGAGGAATGTTATGGTAAAACTTCGTTTAAAACGATGTGGTAGAAAGCAACGTGCGACTTGAAGGACATGATCCGGTGTGGATTCTTATTGTTACATCCACCATTTTATATAGGAATGAAGGTGCTCTTGGCTCGACGTCGTTTGTTCTATTCTACTAGAACCCTTCTTTTTTTATTGGGTTCTAATGTAAATAGTTCATGATGGAGCTCGAGTAGAAAGTATTTATTAATTTCTCAGGGGCAACGATCTAGGGTTAATGCCAATTAATAAATTGGAACAACTTCGTAAGTATATCTTCGATATAGAAATCGAAAGGATTCCATTCCAACAAATTTTCAAAATTGTTGGAACGGCTAAAACTTTTTCGATCGACAGTGTATCGCGCATGAATCAACCTCGGTATGATTCTTTGATAGAAAGAAATCCCAAAAGGGGTATGTTGCTACCATTTTGAAAGGATTAAGAAGCACCGAAGTAATGTCTAAACCCAATGATTTAAAACAAAAATAAAGGATCCCAGAACAAGGAAACACCACTTCAATTGTCTCACGGATCCAAATAAAGAATCCAAATAAATTTTAAACGAGACAAAAACGGTGGGTTAAAGACCACTCAATAAAAAAATATCTTAAAGAAAAATCTTTAATATATTTGAGAATTATTATATTATTGAACTTGAGTTATGAGTACAAATGATTTTTTTTCAGCAACGCAGCTAAATAAAAATGACTATGAGTTAAATTGAAATTTGAAATTATATTATAGACTAATTAATTTTACGGATTTTCTATTTATTCTAATTCTAATTTTATCCATAGACAAAACATCATTTTTTCTCGAGCCGTACGAGGAGAAAACTTCCTATACGGTTCTAGGGGGGGGGGGGGGGTTCTTTTTCATCTACATCTATCCCGATGAGCCGTCTATCGAATCGTTGCAATTGATGTTCGATCCCGAAGAGAAGGAAGAGATCTTCAGAAAGTGGGTTTTTATGATCCGATCAAGAATCAAACTTATTTAAACGTTCCCGCTATTCTCTATTTCCTTGAAAAAGGTGCTCAACCTACAGGAACTGTTCAGGATATTTTAAAAAAGGCAGAGGTTTTGCCCTAATCAAATGAAATTCAATTAAATTAAGGAAATAAAAAATAAGGGTAGGATAATGATTTCTATATCATTTTGGATATCTTTTCTATACTATGTTTTTTTATTTCCTTTTTTTCTTCTTCTATTCGTATCTAGTTATAATTGTTTTTATAGAATCCTTTTTGATAGAATCTTTTTTGATAGAATCCTTTTCTAA